TTAGGAAATACCTATTTGAATTTTTTTTTTTGAGTCCGGTTGCGAAGTCTGAATAGTAAATAGTAGGTATGAATCATAGTTCAAATATTTCTTTTCTTGATCTATTCTATATATTCCGTGCTCCAGATACTAGAATAAATATCCGACGAGGTAGAATCATCTTGATAGAGATGACAGGCCCATTTTCTGTATTATCAATAGGATCAATTATAACAAGTCACACACTCATATTCCGGAAATACCGAAACAAATAAATCTCACGGTCGAACTACCAGAATGGTCTAGAAATCCTAGTCTTTCTTAAGTATTAAGTAAAGTAATTTTTTTGATTGAAAAACTAGGACTTTCTAGTTCTTATGAACCTAACTCATTGAAATTCCATCCAGTAAAACGGAAGAATTATAAATTTCCAAAATAATAGATAAGAATATCGCAAATAGAGCCATTGCGACCCCCATAAGTGGTGTAGTCCCCCAGCCCGGTGCTACTTTACCATATTCCGAATTCAATGGTTTCAATAAATTCCCTACAGTAGTTCGTCTTGGCCCAGATCTAGAACTACCCTCAACGGTTTGTGTAGCCATAAAATACTATTCATTGGTTGAGATCTGTTGACTTTGTATACCATTCCGTTGTAGTTGTAAATAAACGATCTTATCGTAGATCCATTGTGATCTTGAAATTATCTAAAAATGGAAACAGCAACCCTAGTCGCCATCTCCATATCTGGTTTACTTGTAAGCTTTACTGGGTACGCCTTATATACCGCTTTTGGGCAACCCTCTCAACAACTAAGAGATCCATTCGAAGAACACGGGGACTAGTTGAAGTAATGAGTCTCCCATATTGGGAGGCTCCTTACTTCAATTGAGATAATGAAAAATTATTTCATTTTTTTAGTTTTAGTCGGAACCTTAGGCGGTTCTCGAAAAAAGATAGCGAAAAAAATTATCCCTAAAGTCGAGACTAAAAGGAATGTATAAACCAATGCTTCCATAGATTCGATCGTGGTTTACAATTATAGCTTCCACACCTATTCATTTGGGATCATTTACCATATTTTGGATCATTTACCATATAAAGAAAAGTAAAGAGTCAAAGAATAAATGGTGATTCAAATCAAGATTTCTCTGGTACCTTATATCAAATCAAAAAAAATAGAGGCGAAAGATACCAGAGCAATGTTGTATCAGACTACTTGTCTCCTTGTAGTTGGATCCCCAATTTTTTGAAATGCTCCAAATTCCACTTGAGCATCCAAATCTGGATCAATACCAGCAAAAACATCTCTGAACAAGGTTCTAGCACCATGCCAAATGTGTCCAAAAAAGAAGAGCAAAGCAAACGTAGCATGCCCAAAAGTGAACCAACCCCTTGGACTGCTACGAAAAACACCATCGGATTTCAAAGTAGCCCGATCTAATTCAAAAATTTCACCTAATTGGGCACGTCTAGCGTATTTTTTTACAGTAGCAGGATCACCATAACTAACTCCATTGAGTTCGCCACCATAGAACTCGACAGTTACACCTACTTGTTCAACACTATACTTTGATTCTGCCCTTCTAAAAGGAACATCGGCTCTCACAATTCCGTCTCCATCTACTAAAACTACCGGAAATGTTTCAAAAAAAGTAGGCATACGACGTACAAAAAGCTCGCGCCCTTCTTTATCTCTAAAGACGGGGTGTCCTAACCATCCAACAGCTATTCCATCCCCGTTGTCCATTGAGCCTGCTCTGAATAATCCCCCTTTTGCCGGATTATTACCAATGTAATCATAAAAAGCTAATTTTTCGGGAATTTTAGACCAAGCTTCCGATAAACTCAGATTTTCGGCTAGTCCGGCGCTAACTCTTCGATATATTTCTTGCTGAAAGTATCCCTGATCCCACTGATAACGAGTGGGACCAAATAATTCGATTGGGGTAGTTGCTGAACCATACCACATAGTTCCAGCAACAACGAAAGCTGCAAAAAAAACAGCAGCGATACTACTAGAAAGTACGGTTTCAATATTTCCCATACGTAATCCTTTGTATAGACGTTGAGGCGGACGGACACTAAGATGGAATAGACCTGCTAATATGCCCAATGTACCCGCTGCAATATGATGAGAGGCTATTCCTCCCGGAACAAAAGGATCAAAACCTTCCGCGCCCCACGCTGGATTTACAGATTGTACTTTTCCAGTTAGTCCATAAGGATCGGACACCCATATTCCAGGACCATACAAACCTGTTACATGAAATGCGCCAAAGCCAAAGCAAGCCACCCCTGAGAGAAATAAATGAATTCCAAAGATCTTCGGCAAATCCAAAGAAGGTTTTCCCGTACGCTCATCACAGAATATTTCTAGATCCCAATACACCCAATGCCAGATAGCTGCCAAGAAGCACAAGCCAGAAAACACAATATGTGCCCCTGCGACACCTTCATAACTCCAAATACCCGGATTCGTTATAGTTCCTCCTGAAATACTCCAACCACCCCACGAATTGGTTATTCCTAAACGAGTCATGAAGGGTATAACGAACATACCTTGTCTCCACATTGGATCAAGAACAGGGTCAGAGGGATCAAAAACCGCTAATTCGTATAGAGCCATCGAACCGGCCCAACCAGAAACTAGAGCTGTATGCATTATATGGACAGAAAGCAATCGACCGGGATCATTCAATACGACAGTATGAACACGATACCAAGGCAAACCCATGGAAATACCCCTTTATCAAAGATAAATAGACACTATGTCACCTTATTTTATCGCATTGGAAAGGACTATACTATGTACCTAAGTACCTAACCTTTTCAGTGGATTCTGTATGAGAAAGAGTTAATATTTATTCCGTTCCATTGAAAATAACGGAACAATTCTGTTCATAAGAACAAAGAGAAGCAGATCTATTCTATACCCGATAAGTACCAATACGCAATGGGAGAATTGGTACCATTTTGTGGGAACGAATGCATAGATACTTGTTTATCATTCGAACGATCGATTGCTCCGTTCGTTAAAATTTTTCTTTATTCATTCTATCTTACTCTATAAACCTTCCAATCAATCTATCTAGAAAATAGAATAAACAGAAAAAAGGATGAAGACAATAAACCCATTGTTACGTTTCCATATTAAAGTGAAGTATAGTACTTAGTTTTTTTTCTTTAATTTAATGCCCATTGGTGTTCCAAAAGTACCTTTTCGGAGTCCTGGAGAGGAAGATGCAGTTTGGGTTGACGTATAGTGCGACTTGTCAGACATATTGGGTCATATGGGATTTACCCGTTCTCTCCCCCGATCGAGATATCCTCTGTTTCGCCCAAGAAATATTGTATTGAGATTGAGTGAACCATCAATCATTTGGAGCGTGAAGTACAATTAGATCAATTTATATTGGGGATCAATATTATCAATTAGAAGAATTTATGGTTGACTTGGACTGATAAAATAAAGTCTCCAGGCTCCGTTCAGAAAATACCAAATTGGTAACAAATTGATAATATATGTACGATTACCACTTGTATCATAAACGATTTTTATACTTACTATAGGAGCGATCTCAAACTGCCAACCAATGGAGTAGTATGATGAATACATCGAATAGTTTGGAGAAGACATGAAACAAATTGAAAAGGAAGTCGTAACAAAAAAAGTGGTACTGAGATCATTTGCCCTATATGTACAAATAGAATTCGGGCAGATCTTTTCCCGGAGTAGAACAAACATGAACCTAAAAAAATGGAAAGGGCCCATTCAGGAACAATAAAATGACATCGTGATTTGAATCTCGATGAAACAATACATCAATGAGAGGTTAGTTCAATAAGTTCAGTAAATTCTTTTTTTTTATAGGTAAGGGAACAAAAACTCATCTTATGTTTTTTGAAAAATAGAAGAAGAAAACCCCCTTCATTAGAAAAACAAAAACCTGTTACAGAAAAAAAAAGAAATAGAACTGGAATCGACACATTGATTCTTTTTTTCGCAATTTTTTTTTGAACCGTATGCATCCAAAGGTGCACGTACGGTTCCTAAGGGAACCAATTTTGTCCTAATCAACCGACTTCATCGAGAAAGATTACTTTTTTTAGGCCAAGAAGTTGATAGCGAGATCTCGAATCAACTTGTTGGTCTCATGGTATATCTCAGTATAGAAGATGATACTAGGGATCTTTATTTATTTATAAACTCTCCCGGCGGATGGGTAATACCAGGAATAGCCATTTATGATACTATGCAATTTGTGCCACCCGATGTGCATACAATATGCATGGGATTAGCCGCTTCAATGGGATCTTTCATTCTGGTCGGAGGAGAAATTACCAAACGTCTAGCATTCCCTCACGCTTGGCGCCAATGAGTTTTTTTATTTGAAAAAAAAAAGGAAGACTATGCCTTCGCCATATTGAATATGAATAATAAGTAATAATAGCATGGCACTTCGAGTTCGATATGAGCAAACCATTATTGTTTTTTTCATAACATGAGATTTCATGTCGAGATAGTAGTATGAAATAGAGGTCATTTCGGATTTGATCTTATGTGTCGGGGGTACATTTCAGCGTCACAAACCATTCTTTTTCACACCAGAATTCTCTTTCTGATATTTATGTTATGAAAGAAAAAGTACAAAAATGAAAAAAAAAAGATCATTTTTTTCCTTATTTGATCGTATCAGAAAGGAACTTTGGGATTGCTAAATCAAAGACAAAATAAATATATAAAGCAACAGAACCATCATAGTATTTTTTTTACTCCTACGAAAGGAAGGGTGGTAAATGGATCATTCAACGATCCGGATCGGATGGATTCTATTTCTTTCTTCAATAGAATAGAAGAGAAGAAAAAGTAAATTCCATTGTAGAGCCGTATGCACAAAAGATGCCTGTACGGTTGTACAATTCTATTCTTTTTTCTTATATTTTTTTTATCCCTTACTTTAGCCCAATCATGCAAGATAGAAGAACCCTTCATGATGTTATATCAATATCATCAGGGTTATGATTCACCAACCTGCTAGTTCTTTTTATGAGGCACAAGCAGGCGAATTTATCCTGGAAGCGGAAGAACTACTGAAACTTCGCGAAACCCTCACAAAGGTTTATGTACAAAGAACGGGTAATCCTTTATGGGTTGTATCCGAAGACATGGAAAGAGATGTTTTTATGTCAGCAACAGAAGCCCAAGTTCATGGCATTGTTGATCTTGTAGCGGTCGAAAATGAAAATACTAGGGATTTCATGTAAATCCATTTCAAACCATAATTCGAATTTTCTGCAATTTGATATTGAATAGAAAAAAAATTCATGATCATCAATCATCAGGTTAAGATCGATCTAAACCAACCCATTCCATTCTAGAATTCTATATATACATACGACATGCCAACTATTAAACAACTTATTAGAAACACAAGACAGCCAATAAGAAATGTCACGAAATCTCCCGCTCTTAGAGGATGTCCTCAGCGTCGAGGAACATGCACTAGGGTGTATGTGCGACTCGTTCAGATCATGAGTTCGAACAAATGAGACAATTTTCCAGTATCAATGACCAGTACCAATGAATAGGATAGATAGAGAAGATCTATCATATACCTATATTGTGTTTGGAATTTATGGTTTACATTGGTGCAAATCCAATCACTTAGATTTGAGATGAAAAGCAATTCCCCATTGGGGGCAAATGGTTATCCATTAAGCGGAGGAAATGGTATTATAAGAAGCAAAAAGGTTATACTCCTATTCTTGAAAGAACGGACTAACAGGGTCAGCTACCTAGCCAACTTTCATAATTAAATGCCGTCACTGTATGGATAACTCTTATTGTGAAAAGAACTATTACTGTATAATTGATGGGTAGAGCCAAAGAGTGCGAACTATACAAGTTAACAATAACATTTGAAAAAATGAAAGAAGAGGCTCCGGTGTATAGAGAGGACCTCACCGTTTAAAAAAAAAGTAACCATAGAAACGATGGAACCCACTATTTTTTTTATTTAGTATCGTTAGAATTTCTTATTTCCAGGTGAAATGCCTGGAAGGAATAAAAAATCGTGGTTGGGGAAAGTCATAGTAGCAAAAGCCATTGGAATTTTTATTTTATATATCGGAATAATCCGTTTTGTTATTAATTGACGGGGGGTAAAGGATGACTGAAAGAAGAGAAATCAATTAGTTATTCATTAAGGTTTAATTTGATTCAATGACCAGAGTTAGACGAGGATATACAGCTCGGAAACGTCGAACAAAAATTCGTTTATTTGCATCAACCTTTATTGGGGCTCATTCAAGACTTACTCGAACGACTACTCAACAGAAAATGAGAGCTTTGGTTTCCTCTCATCGAGATAGAGGCAGGCAAAAGAGGGATTTTCGTAGTTTGTGGATCACTCGAATAAATGCAGTAATTCGTGAGAATAAGGTATTCTATAATTATAGTAGATTAATACCAAATCTGTACAAGAAGCAATTGCTTCTTAATCGTAAAATACTTGCGCAAATATCTATATCAAATAAGAATTGTCTTTACATGATTTCCAATCAGATTATCAAATAAAGGATATGATATTATCAAATATAATACAGAAATGATTGAAATTGAAACAGAATTCCCCGGAGAATGAACTCCGGGAAGATAGAATAAAAAAAATGAAGTAAGATAAGTAGTAGGAATGAACGAACATGTTTCAATAAAAAAAAAGATTTCTTCTTCCCCCATTTTTTATTTCTTATAACACAAGAAATAAATCGGGATTCTAGGCCTTTTGAACAAAACATCAATCTGAGCTTGAGTTCCGATTGGAGTTTTGAGTCAATTGAGGAGTATGTTTATTTATTTCTGGTTCTAGGACCAGTAGTTCTGGGGATCGACTCGGCTCTCTCAAATTGTTTCTCATTATTAAGAAAAGGTAACAAAGATAAAATACGAGCTTGTTTTATAGCAATAGTAATTAATCGTTGTTGTTTCAAGGTCAATTTATTCACCCGTCTAGATAATATTTTTCCTTGTTCACTAATAAATCGACTAATTAAACTCATGTTTCTATAATCGATTCGATCCCCCGATCCAATTGGGGACAAACGCCTACGAAAGGATCGCTTGTATTTACGAAAAGGTTGCTTGGATTTATCCATGGTTTATTCCTTATCTCTAAAATTCTATTTCTTTATTCATTTCAGATCTGACCGAAATCGGCTTTGATTCGCATCGTTTATATTATACATATCATATATAATACATATCATATGTATTATATATATATATATATATGAAAATGAAATCGGGTTTGATTTGTATATATTATGTATATTATATTATGTTATATTTATGTTAAGTTAAATATGTTAACTTAAATATGTTAAGTTCTTCCTCTTCCTGTTCCTTGGAAAGATCGCGCACACGTTCCGTTCCATCTATTTCTTTATTTCCCCATGAATCGTATGCTTGTGACAATAGCGACAAAATTTTCTCAATTCTAATCTACTGGATGTATTGTGTCGATTCTTTTGAGTAATATATCTAGAAATACCCGGCGATTCTTTATTGACACCATTTCGGACACAACTGGTACATTCCAAAATAACTCTGACTCTGACATCTTTACCCTTGGCCATGAACCCCCTTTTGATTTTGGATCGACTTAACTTCTTCTATTTTCGACCCGAACTGAAGAAGAATAAAAGAACAAAAAAATCAATAAGAAAATCAATAGAAGTTACTAATAATATTAATAGAGTAATAGTAATAATTAATAAAGTAATAATTAATAATAAAGTAATAATTAAGTAATACAATTTCTTTCTAACTATCAATTATTCCTATCTTAAATCCCAATATTTCATTTAAGTATCTTCTTTCTATGCTATGATTTCGTGGATTCTGCCCTAGATCTGGATACACATTTCCATTTCTGTTCCCTAAAATTCGATCTTAGATTCACCAGATTTTTGTCGAGGTTCAATACACTTTTTCTTTTTTCTTTCCTTCCTATCCTCCTCCTATCCTAAAGAACTGAAAAAAAAAGGAAGGGGCGAAATTTTAGTCACGTCACGTAGAATTGTATCCCTAATTTTCTTCATTTCTTCGCATATTAATAACTAGAATGAAAAAAAGGGGAATGACAAGGCATCTGGGAATAAACGATTAATTTCTATCAATAGACCCGCTAAAGACCCAAACCATAGAGTAGTTAGCACAGGTGCCACGGAGAGATATGTTTTTATATCTCGCATTGAAAATCCTCCTTCTTTATTGTAATACATATATGTATGGTCAGATGCTGTAGTTCAAGATCATTTGTATTTTTTTTTTTACTTTACGCGGAATTCCTAACTAAAATAGATATGTACAATGAACCGATAGATGAGATTTTCCTGTCCCTAAAAAAGAAAGAAAAAGATGACCCCTTCTTCCTGAGCATTTCCGATAAGATAAATTTTTATTCTTTTTTTTATACGATACGCCGATAAGATAAATTTTCATTTTTTTTTATACGTTAGGTTTCAGATGTATAAAATGATTTTATTATATGAAACCAAAAAGAAGAAATGACAAGAAAATTGTATATAGATAGAGGGGAAAATAACAATGTGGAAAACAAGGCAGGGATTTTGTACAATGACACTGTACAAGAACTTTAAAAAGGGATGTAGCGCAGCTTGGTAGCGCGTTTGTTTTGGGTACAAAATGTCACGGGTTCAAATCCTGTCATCCCTACCTATTACTTCTCTTATGGGCAGTAACGAGGGATTAATTAAGATCGATTGAAATTGGACATAATCTTTCATTTTTGCTTTCTATACGTATGCAAGATATGTTTGGGGGTAAAAAAACCTTTTCTTTACACTACAGTCGTATCTCCTGTAATAAGAAAGCGCTCTTAGTTCAGTTCGGTAGAACGCGGGTCTCCAAAACCCGATGTCGTAGGTTCAAATCCTGCAGAGCGTGATTCCGTTTATGTTATGTCGAATCACAATAAAAAAACTTAACAAAAAAAAGTTTAATTGAAACTTGAATTTGACCTCCCGCAGGGAGGAGGTCAATCAAAAAAAAGAAATGTTACTCAATCAAAGGTCCAACTGATCACCACGTCTGTATTGTAAATATGCAGTTACGAATAATCCTGCCAAAGTAATAGGAATTAGACCTAAGACGATTCCAAATAGAAAAACTTCAATCATTTCGGTTTTTTGAGGGGATAAAAAGATGGGTAAGATCTATCCCTAAATATTAATCTGAATTATCCGTGAATCTCAATAACCAAGAATTGGCAATTGATGTGGAAAGGAACCTGGAACACCTGGAATCTCAGAGAAATATTCATTTTTATGAATTGTTCATTCAATTCATTTCAAATAAGTCGTATCTTATTCAAACCAATCAATAGAGCTGGGGTTATAGTTAAAGCAGCCAGTAGAAAACCGAAATAACTAGTTATAGTAGGCATGAAAGAGCTAAATTAGATATGTTCTTTTGTTACATATGTTGATAAAACACTTACCTAAGTTTCAATTTTTCCCAGATATAACAGTAACGGTAAGAAAAAACCAATTGACAGGATTAGTTTAGTTCAATTGAAAGTTCTTGATTCATCAGCTATGACATCGATCGGTCCTGTGATTCCGAATCGACAGATTCATTGTGCAATTCGTGAGTTGAGTAAAGTAATAGTAATAAGAACTGTGTCGTGTAACTTCATTCCAAAATGAAATAAATTATATTTAAGTAATTTTGGAATAAAATAAAAAAATTGGATTTGAAAAGAACTTCAATTTTGATCATTTCTTTTCTTTTTCAATAAAAAGGATCTAATCCATTTGGGGGCGAACGACCTGATATTACCTTTTACTTTTTTTTTTTTTAACTCATTGGATTCAGTACATTAATAGGTTGGTTAATTGCCCATAATATCTCGAATGAGAAGAAAAAAAGTGCTCTACGATATATCGAAACGATCTATCAAAAAAAAACCTTTATATCTTTCATGAATTATTAGAA